ATTTCATTGTTGTCAGTATTGACATGTAGAATGGGACTCTATCTTTATTCTCGTCCAATTAATAAGGATCTATCAGACTATGAAGTGAATCATTTGATCAACACAAGGTAGTGAACTCCATTTATTAGAACAGCTTCCATTGAGTCTCTGCACCTATCCTTTTTTCTCGCTTTCTAAACTCTGGTTTGTTCGCGTAAACCAGGATTTGGCTCAGGATTGCCCATTGTTAATTCCAGGGTTTCTCTGAATTTGAAAGTTATCACTTAGTAGGTTTCCATACTAAGGCTCAATCCAATTAAGTCCGTAGCGTCTACCAATTCCGCCATATCCCCTTTTTTGCTTTGAGATTAGGATCTCATTATGATGTCTTTCCGCTTTTTCTTATGCCGAAATCTTGGCATTCATTACATATAGATACTTATTTTATTTCTTTGGTATCTTCTTTCATTTTTTTTTAGCCCCATCCATATTGATTTAGTCTAATCAATAAAGATTCTATCATTTTTATATTTGCAATTCAATATGGTTATATATTACATAACATATATATGTTCTTCCTTTTCTCATCTTTGTCTTAAATTTGAAGAAATAGTCGAACGGTCGATTCTTTTTTTTTTTACTTCCATGAAAAGAAATTTATGATTATTATTGAAACTTAGAATTCTACAATGTGCAACGGAAAAAGATTCTAAGTCTACTTCGTAGATTTGAAATTCGAATAATTCTACAAAATTCTATTCGAATATTAATTCTAATAATTCTATAATATTAGAAATAAAATAAAAAGACAAAAAGTATAAAATAATAATAATACCATGAGGTTAGAACAAAAAAACAAGAATTTCAAATCAGATATAATTTAACTTAAAAAAAATTCGGATCTAATTAAGATTTTCTTATTTAGAAACTAATGAAATCAAAATTAGAAAGTCGATATATTGCTATATTCTATTAAGTAATTAAGGTTCTGTTTTATTTATTTAATGATAGTCACTATTTATTTGAGCTATATTCTGTTCTAGAATATATAGAATATGATTAATTCTAAATAGATAAGTAAAAATATGAATAGAATAGTTAATTGATACGATCTAGTAGTTTAGTGAATTTGTATGCATGCGCTATTTTATTTGCGCCCGCTTAGCTCAGAGGTTAGAGCATCGCATTTGTAATGCGATGGTCATCGGTTCGATTCCGATAGCCGGCTTTTCCATATTTTTTCGTTTTTTCATGATTTTTCATGTACTTTCAAAATCAAAGAAGATTGAAAAGACTTCTTTCACCTTTTTCCAAGAGTTACCACGCCATTTATATTATGTCATATAAACTTCCATATAGGAATATATATTGGGTAAAAGCGTTAGATCTTTGCAAAATAAATAAAGAAAATAACGGAAAATTTTTGTGATTTATTTGATTTATATATATTGTATATACAATAAAAAAAATCTGTATATTGAGAGAATATATCTTCTGACTCTTTGTATTCCAATAGTTTATTGGAGTGGATTTCACGTCATTTATCATTATCATTTAGTTCAGTTTTAATTTTGTTTCGTTTTGTACAATTTCAATAAAAAAAGGAGTCTTTATGTCACGTTACCGAGGGCCGCGTTTTAAAAAAATACGCCGTCTGGGGGCTTTACCGGGACTAACTAGTAAAAGGCCTAAGGCAGGAAGTGATCTTAGAAACCAATCACGTTCCGGAAAAAAATCTCAATATCGTATTCGTTTAGAAGAAAAACAAAAATTGCGTTTTCATTATGGTCTTACAGAACGCCAATTACTTAAATATGTTCGTATCGCCGGAAAAGCCAAGGGGTCAACAGGTCAAGTTTTATTACAATTACTTGAAATGCGTTTGGATAACATCCTTTTTCGATTGGGTATGGCTTTGACTATTCCTCAAGCACGTCAATTAGTTAACCATGGACATATTTTAGTTAATGGTCGTATAGTTGATATACCAAGTTATCGCTGCAAACCCCGAGATATTATTACAGTGAAGGATGAACAAAACTCTAGAACTTTGGTTCAAAATCTTCTTGATTCATCTGCCCCCGAGGAATTGCCAAACCATCTGACTCTTCACACATTCCAATATGAAGGGTTAGTCAATCAAATAATAGATAGGAAATGCGTCGGTTTGAAAATAAATGAATTGCTTGTCGTAGAATATTACTCTCGACAGACTTAATAAACCTAACTTAAGTAAAAAAAAGAACTAAAAACAAGAGTTCGGACAACTCTCCTTTGCCCTCTTTTTTGATTAAAAAGGCACAAGGTAAGGGATTTTGTCAGGGAATCTTTTTCCTATGCATGTCATGTATCATAGATTGGTAGGGAGGTTTGGATCCCTTGTTTGCTCTTCCCAGCATTTTCCATATCAAAGAAATGTAGATTTTATATCTATTCTTTTTTATTTTTATTTGATTTGATACATTGTGGTCAATCACGTAAGATTGGTGAATTAGTTGAAAGTACGGAAAGAGAGGGATTCGAACCCTCGGTAAACAAAAGTCTACATAACAGTTCCAATGTTACGCCTTCAACCACTCGGCCATCTCTCCGACATCAGGATTATGACTGAGTACCTGGGTGAATAGCGAGTTATTCATCAATGTTTTTTAGATTATGGTTAATAGATACCTTTTTTAACCGGAAAAAATTGGAAGTAGATAGAAGGTTTTTTTATTTTAACGAGTCCGCTTTTATGTTAGTTCGTACTATACAATTCCTTTGTTTGTGAGAAAATTTTTTCACAAAAGAAAAGGTAAAGGAAATAAAAAGAGTTATAGAATGGATTACTACCTATGCCAAGATCGCGTATAAATGGAAATTTTATTGATAAAACCTTTACAATTGTAGCCGATATCTTATTACGAGTAATTCCGACAACTTCCGGAGAAAAAGAGGCATTTACTTATTACAGAGATGGTGCGATTTGATTATCATTATTTTTTTTTTATTTCTCGCCGATTTGGAATAGAAAGAAAAACGAGTATTGAAAAAAATCTACGCTTTTGAAGGTGAAGTTTATAATATAAAAAAAGCAATCCCTTCTGTCATGTATCCACGATTAATGCAGCCTTAGATGCTTCAATTGTGAATTCTAGTATTGAGCAAAAGGTTTTTACCTATGGTTCCCGTATTACAGATCAATCCTACTACACTAATACAATATACGAATAGGAGGCATAGGGGAAGAAGCACTACGCCGAGAAATCAACAACACGAAAACTTTCTTCAAAACGATTCCTTTTCTTTCTTCTTCTTCTTTGGGATTGGGACTAATTAAAATGGTTGGAACAATAAACATCCATCTCGTTCGTACTTTGGATACCCGTATAACCATTGAAGACTGTTGAAGTGACTAATTCCTGGAAATTTAGGGGCGTTGAGAACAAAGAAATTTTGAGAGTTTTCTTTTTTATTTTTATCTAGCATGAACCCACTTGGTAGTAAAAAAAGATCTTTTGCAAGAAGGTTGGCTAGGGATTTCTTGTAAAAACATTAGCCCCGCTTAGTTGATAATGACATCAAATTTTTCCATATATTATTTTCATTATGCACCTAAAGGAGGAGCCGTATGAGATGAAAATCTCACATACGGTTCTGAAACGGAGAATTCGTTAAAGCGAATGACGACCGTAACGGATGTCGGCTCAATCTGAAGGAAATTATGCGGAAGCATTACAGAATTATTATGAAGCTATGCGACTAGAAATTGACCCCTATGATCGAAGTTATATACTCTATAATATAGGCCTTATCCACACAAGTAATGGGGAACATACCAAAGCTTTAGAATATTATTTTCGGGCATTAGAACGAAACCCCTTTTTACCACAAGCTTTTAATAATATGGCTGTGATCTGTCATTACGTGCGACTATCTCCACTATAGAAAAAAAGAACGAACAGCTAGTCAATGAAATACTAGAAACAAAAAAAAGGGGCTTTCTACATAAGCATCGTCCAAAACGATTTTTTATCAGCTGTAGCAAATAAATAAACTTCATGGATCGAAATATGAAGTGAAGACTAGATATGCCTAAATACTTTCCTATGGATAAAAAAAGATTGAATTGATAGAGGAAGCACCGTAAAGATCAATTGGAAAGGTTTTGGACCGAGACAACAAGAGCTGTTTATTTATATCATAATATGAGATAAATCTTAGGAATCTACTTATGTAATAGAGTGGATCCCCTAAGGTATTGAGCAGCGGTGTAGCATCAGATCCTAAAGACAGTAAGTCTTTTTCTTTTTTATGAAGTATGAAAAAAAGTCTTTTTCAAAGATTCTATATTCTATATAAATTTTTATATGAAAGCGGGATAGTTACCTTTCAGAAAATTCTAATATCTAATAACAGTGGACATGCCTTTTTTTTCTGAAGGTAGGAGAAAAGATAAAACTTATTATATTAATTAATATATTAATTAAATCAAAATGAAAGTTTGAAACTCATGTAATTACTCTCTTTTGTTTAATCCAAGAAAAACCGAATATCTATAAGAAATCTCATTCAATTAGACATTCAATTAGACATTCAATTAGATATATTAGATAGAAAGTTAAAGTAGGTTAAAGTGAAAAAACTGGTACACCAAAACAAAAGAGTTGGTTGTCGAGCCGTATGAGGTAGGAAACTCTCAAGTACGGTTCTCAGGGAGGGAATTGACCCGCCTATTCCGACCGTGGAGAACAGGCCATTCAACAAGGAGATTCTGAAATGGCGGAGGCTTGGTTCGCTCAAGCCGCTGAGTATTGGAAACAGGCTATAACGCTTACTCCTGGTAATTATATTGAAGCACAGAATTGGTTGACGATCACGAGGCGCTTCGAATAAGAACTTTTCCTTTGTTTCTTTTTTTTTTTTATTCTATATATATATCTTTATTTGTTTTTATAATTAATCGTTTTTTAGTTTCTTGGCCCTCTCGGTCAAATAAAACGGATCCTTTTTTTCTATCAGAAGAACCAATCAAAGAAAAA